ATCGGAATATGAATCAAACGAGGGATCCCTTAACTAGTAAGGGATCCATAGAACGAATCGCACTTTTACCACTAAACTATACCCGCTCCAATGCGATTATTGTATATAAATGGACCTTTTGTCCAACAAGGGAATCAGAAATAGGATCATAAAAGAATCATGAAAATTATAGTGTTGACATGTTTCGTAAGGGGATCTAATAAAATTAAGAAAGGAGGACGCATTTAATTTTTGTATTTTGTTTTGCTAAAGGTGTTTTGACAGATACATCTCGACAAAACTACTTAAGCCATAAGCCATAACATAAAAATGCATTGTGCAAGAACCTTTAGTTCCATTCTTTTTTTTTATCTTTTAGATACTTTACCGGAAAAAAAGAAAGAGTAATAAGAAATAACATTCTTATGTTTGATCTTGTTTCAATAACAAGTATTTTTTTTTCAGATCAAATAAATCATTTTTTTTTTCCAGGATTCATGGGAACAAAAAAGGCCCGGCTAGGTACTGACCTGGCCGAGCTGAAAAACAAGTTATTTAATTTATTAGAATTATTAGAATATTCTAATTCTAATAATAGAATATATTAATTCTAAATTTGAATTTATATCTTTTTTATTATATTAGTTATTAATTTTATATTTTTTTTCTTTTTTATTAGAATTGAATAATATTCTAAATAAATATAAAAAAATATATAAATTAAATATAAATATTAAATAGATAAATATATATTCTATATTAACTAAAAAATAAATAATAAAAATCTATAAAATAATATAAATTTCTATAAATAGATAAATAGAATTTAGTATTAGTAATATATAAGTAATATATATTAATTATAATATAATATTAGAATAAAAAATAATAATATAAAAAGTCAAAGAGAGATAAGATATAAAGTATAAAGAAGGGCCTTTTTCAATTGGGGAGAGATGGCTGAGTGGACTAAAGCGTCGGATTGCTAATCCGTTGTACGAATTTGTCGTACCGAGGGTTCGAATCCCTCTCTTTCCGTTTCCGCCGATGATTTGGTATTTTATTTACCTTTTTTTTTTAATTTATAGAGCAGAGCCTCTTTTGTTTGTTTTATTTTTTTTCATATTTATTTTTTATTTATATTAACGATTAACTTTTCTATTTTCTTATTTAATAGTTAAAGATGTATTATAGATAATAAGAATATTTCAAAATCAAGCACAAGCAAGGAAAACACAGAAAACAAAAAAATATTCTTTTTTATTCTTCACGTCCCGGATTACGTCCTGGATCGTTAGATAGGAATCCGAAGATGAAAAGAGAAACAAAGAATATCACTATCGTGTAAACAAATAGTTTTAGAGTAAGCATTACACAATCTCCAAGATCATTAAAAAAAAGAAAGAGAATAGATTCTCCTATACTACACATTACTTTTGATACTAAGAAATGAAGTGATTTCGAGAAATAGAAAAAACTTTTCGGAAATTTATTTGTAATAAGAGTCGATTCCTTTATTACCAAAGATTTTTTTTCATATCTAGAATTAGATATTGGTGGGGGACTCATAATAGGATTTTTCAATGCAAAAAATGTAAGACTGAGGAAATGAGATGTTACAGATTTTTCTTGTCTATAAATAAATTTCAATATTTGAATCGAGGATTCACACTGTAAGACTTATCTGATCTTATAAATTGTTAAAATGTTCGAATTTTTTTTTTCGAAAAAATTATGAATTTTTCTAGGACAGTATTAAAATTAAGGATCTCATCGAAAACTTACAGCAGCTTGCCAAACAAAAGCTAAGAGAAAAAATAGTACAGGTATTACTGGCATAATATCTACAATTGGATTCAAAAAAGCGTAGGCTTCAGGTAATTTCGCGAAGAAAAAACTACTTGAATAAAGGGCAGAGTTAATACAAATACAGACCAAACTAAAGATATTAAGCATAACAAACATTTTTTTCTTTAAGATAATTGTATTTTTTCTTTTTGTGAGTGAAATTAATTTAAATTAAGTTAATATTCTTATTAATATATTCTGAATTTGATACTAAATGAATTATTAATTTAAATTTTAAATTTTTTTAATTTCGCTTTTTTTTGTTGTTATTTATTTCATTTATGATTTATACTATTTATAAATATTTAATTAATATAAATAATAATTATAATAATAAATAATAATTATAATAATTAATTAAATATTTATAATAATTAATATAATAATTAATTAAAAAATGAAATTTAAATAAATAAAATAAAATAAAAATAGAAATAAGATATAAATATAATAAAAAAAGTAGAATTAATTAATTAATTAATTAATTACGAATAAAATGATAAATCAAATAAAGAAAGTAGACCCCAAAAATCCTTCTTTGATTTGAACTTATCCAATTCAAAATCTTTCCATTCTGAAATAAAAAAGAAATAAAAAATAGAAGAAATCATACTTTCATGCAATATCTTAATTGAATTCTATGTAATGATCAATAATTTCAGTTTAATTCTATATCTACACATATAAAAATTCTAGCAACAATTTATTCTATAGATATTTAGATATTTGGACTGGAATTGACGAACAACCAATACCAATAATAGTGTTTATTAGTGTCGAATAGAAATAGAAATAGAAATAGAAATGGGGCGTGGCCAAGCGGTAAGGCAACGGGTTTTGGTCCCGCTATTCGGAGGTTCGAATCCTTCCGTCCCAGAGCATATCCATTCATGATATATATCATATCTGACTACAAATTGTATTGTATATCAGAATAAAGAATAAAGATTGCCCTTTTTTGAGAAACCTTCTGTTTAAGAGTATATAATATTGGGTAGAATGTTATTCTTCTTTTTTTTTTTCGAAATCGAGTCACTTTGAAGATGTAGATTCAAAAAGAACTTCTTTTTTTTTATTCGTGTTATTGTTGTTATTGTATATTAAAAATGGATAATCTATATTATTCTAATAAAAATATATTAAAAATATATTAATATAATAAAAAGTTATTAAATATATAATAAATTTAAATTTCGAAATTGAAAAAAAAAAATAGAATTCTAATTTTTATATTTCTTTTATATATTTAATTATATTTATATATTTAATTCTATTTTTTTTCTATTTTTAAGTTTAAGAATATTTATATTTTTCTATTTTTCTAAATAAAAAAAAAAAAGAATCGAAATTATATTCCTACAATATCGGGTTAATTTTAATTTTTGTTGATATTTCTTTACTTTAGAAATTTGCCATTCATATAGAAGAAAAAATATGGATTATTATGTATCGATTGAATCAATGACTATTCATGATTTCATAATTGAATCAATTACATACCGGCTCCAAACTAGAGGAATGTTATGGTAAAACTTCGTTTGAAACGATGTGGTAAAAAGCAACGTGCGACTTGAAAGCCATGATTAGATTAGCCGTGGATTCTTACATCCACCATTTTTCTATTATCTAGAAATGAGGGTGCTCTTGACTCGACATCGTTTGTTCTGTTCCACTCGAATTCATTTTTTTGGGGAAGGGAGAGGGGTTGATGATGGAAATAGTAGATGATGGAGCTCGAGTTGATTCATTTCTCAGGGGCAAGTTTCTAGGGTTAGTGAAAATTAATAAGTTAGAACAACTTTGTAAGTATATTTTCGATATAGAAATCGAAAGGATCCAATTCGATCAAGTTTTAAAAAAAAATTGTTGGAATTGGTAAAACTATTTCGATCAAAAGTGGATCTGCGGGAATCAACCATCTATTTGTATGATTCTTTGATGGAAAGAAATAAAACAAATTGGTATGTTGCTGCCATTTTTGAAACGATTAAAGATCCTCGAAGTAATGTCTAAACCCAATGATTCAAGGAAAAGCTAAGGGATCATGGAACAAGTAAATACCATTTTCAATTGTCTCAACAAATATATTAGACTGAAGACGAAAAATAGATTCTAAAGGAGACAGACAAGAAAGGGGGGTAAAGACCGCTCACTAAATGAAATAAAATATCTAACTAAAGGTTTTGTTTTCCTTTGAGTTATTTGAGAGTTATCCAACTTGAGTTATGAGGTTGCGAATACGAGTGATTCTTTTTCGGGAAAGAATAAGAAAAAAGTATTTAAATCATAGTCTAATTGATTTGGTGATTTTATGGATCTATTTGACATCAGAATTCTATACATAGACATAATTTATAATTTTCTCGAGCCGTACGAGGAGAAAACTTCTTATACGTTTCTAGGGGGGGTGTATTGTTTATCTATATCTATCCCAATGAGCCGTTTATCGAATCGTTGCAATTGATGTTCGATCTCGAAGAGAGGGGAGAGATCTTCGGAGAGTGGGTTTTTATGATCCGATAAAGAATCAAACCTATTTAAATATTCCTGTTATTCTATATTTCCTTGAAAAGGGCGCTCAACCTACAGGAACTGTTCAGGATATTTCAAAAAAGGCGGGTGTTTTTATGGAACTTTATCCTAATCAACAAACGAAATTCAATTAATGAAATAAATAAATAAATAAAAGAGGGTGTGGATGACTTGTATATAGATTTATATAACTCTTTTCTCTCTTATCCCCCCGCTCTCTTGCTCTATTCATACCTAATTTATTATTACTGCCATAGAATGGCTGTTTTCTACAAAAAATCTTTTTTTATGGATATAAAAAATCTAAAATAAAAAAAAAAAGGACAAATGAAGTAATTCGGTCTATAAATACATTGGTGGTTTTTGTTGGAATTCTCTGAAGAAATTTTAAAAAGAAAGGGGGATTAGGTTAAGCTTTCTTACTCTATTTATATTATATTGATTGAATGATTATATTATTATATATATATATTGATTGAATGATTATATTATTATATCTTTGAATTATTATATTTATTGATTGAATAAACCCGATCTCCACTTTTTTCATTAATTTTTGCATACGCCTTTTTTGTATCTATGTCGATTATTTATGTAGTGTTAATACAACATAATTGCTTGGTTTTTTTATTTACTTTCTTTTTTTTATTATTTATATTTACAAACTTTGTTATTTTGTTATTATTGAATTAAATTCAATTGGATTTCAATTGGTATTTCTTTGTTATTTAATATTTAAGTTTCTAATTCGTTTATTTTCTCCATTGTATTCTTTTTTCAACATTAATATTGACAACAGTGTATCAAACAAATATAATCCGATCGTGAATAAATGGATCTATTTATTCACGTTCCATAGTATTTTTTTTACTTCATCAAATGGATGGGTTCGTTGTATTTTCTGTGATATAAACAAGAAAATAATTTTTTTTGAATTGAATATTTGAATTGAATATTTGAATATAAATAACAAAGGAAAATATAAAATTTAATAAGAAATTTCGAATATAAAAAGAAAAGATATAAATTATAAAAATTTAAAAAAATTAATAAAGATAAAGAAAATGAAAATAATGTATAACATAGGAGACAAAGAGGTGATCTATAAATTGTGATTTTATTTTTTTATCTGATAAAATCTTTTGTATTTTCGTCTGATCTGTTCATTTTTATGTTCAGAATCGATTCGACTTCGACATTTTTGAATTTTTTTTTCTTTCCATTTTTTTTAATGGAAAATTTTTCCAATTAAATCTTTTTATTTATTTTGATTGCGATTGTATCTACATATCCTATTTTATTAGTTTATTAGTTTCTTTTTTTAGTTTATTTGATTAGGGTTGCTAACTCAATGGTAGAGTACTCGGCTTTTAAGTGCGACTCAATTTTTTACACATTTCTATGAAGCAACGGATTCGTCCATACCATCGGTAGAGTTTGTAAGACCACGACTGATCCAGAAAGGAATGAATGGAAAAAGCAGCATGTCGTATCAATGGAGAATTATAAGAATATTTCATTGTTATTAGATCGGGCCCCAATTCTTGTTTGAATTCTTGGCTCGGAACAAAATAAATTCACATTTGGGTTGAATTAATAAATGGATAGAGTTTGGCGGCTCCAATTATAGGTAAACAAAAAGCAACGAGCTTTCGTTTTGAATTTGAATGATTACCCCATCTAATTATACGTTAAAAATATATTAGTACTTGATGCGGGAAAAGCTTTTCCCATGGATGGATTATTGATTTTTGTTATGAGTCCTAACTATTAGCTATTTTTCATTATATTATGGGGTGGCGATAAATGTGTAGAAGAAAGAGTATATTGATAAATATTTTTTTTTTCCAAAATCAAAAGAGCGATTGGGTTGAGAAAATAAAGGATTTCTAACTATCTTGTTATCCTAGAACGAACATAAAACTATTAGATGGAAAAAGCGAGTAGAGAGAGTCCGTTGATGAGTCTTACTTATTTTCTAGGTATCTATTCCATTTTTATTAGAATAGAATACCCTATTTTGACTGTATCGCACTATGTATCATTTGATAACCCAATAAATCCTCGATCCTTGGCCCAAATAGAATTAAAAAAATGGAGGAATTTCAAGTATATTTAGAACTAGATAGATCTCGTCAACATGACTTCCTATACCCACTTTTTTTTCGGGAGTATATTTATACACTTGCTTATGATCATGGTTTAAATAGCTCCATTTTGTTGGAAAATATAGGTTATGACAATAAATCTAGTTTACTAATTGTAAAACGTTTAATTACTCGAATGTATCAACAGAATCTTTTGATTATTTCTGCTAATGATTCTAACAAAAATCCATTTGGGGGTTACAACAAGAATTTTTATTCTCAAATAATATCAGAGGGGTTTGCCGTCAGTGTGGAAATTCCATTTTCCCTACAATTAATCTCTTCCTTAGAGGAGGCAGAAATCGTAAAATCTTATAATTTACGATCAATTCATTCAATATTTCCTTTTTTTGAGGAAAAATTTCCATATTTAAATTATGTGTCAGATGTACGAATACCCTACCCTATCCATCTGGAAATCTTGGTTCAAACCCTTCGATACTGGGTGAAAGATGCCTCTTCTTTTCATTTATTAAGGCTCTTTCTTTATGAGTATTTTAATTGGAATAGTCTTATTACTCCAAAAAAATGGATTTCCACTTTTTCAAAAAGGAATCCAAGATTATTCCTGTTCCTATATAATTTTTATGTATGTGAATACGAATCTATCTTTCTTTTTCTCCGTAACAAATCTTCTTATTTACGATTAACATCTTCTGGAGTCCTTTTTGAGCGAATCTATTTCTATGCAAAAATAGAACATTTTGTAGAAGTCTTTGATAAAGATTTTCCGTCCACCCTATGGTTCTTCAAGGACCCTTTCATTCATTATGTTAGATATCAAGGAAAATCCATTTTGGCTTCAACGAATACGCCCTTTTTGATGAATAAATGGAAATACTATCTTATCCGTTTATGGCAATGTCATTTTTATGTTTGGTCTCAACCAGAAAAGATCCATATAAACCAATTATCTGAGCATTCATTTTACTTTTTGGGCTATTTTTCAAATGTGCAGCTAAATCCTTCAGTGGTACGGAGTCAAATGCTGGAA